AGAAAGAAATGAAGAAAGGGTTAAACGAATCGCACGTAGAGATATTGATAACACACAAAGAGTTAATGGTATTTCATAACTAATTGATTGAGCAGCGGCTCGTAGACCACCTAAAAAAGAATATTTATTATTTGATCCATATCCTGACATAAGAAGTCCGATGGGAGCAATACTGGAAACGGCAATCCACAAAAAAACACCGATATTGAGATCAGATAAGACAAGGTGAGAGCTAAAAGGAATTACTGAATAACTTAGTAAAATGGATATAACTGCTATGGATGGTCCTATGCTGAATAAACGAGTATCTCCTCGAGACGGGAGAAGATTCTCTTTGAAAATGAGTTTTATTCCATCAGCTAAAGCTTGAAGAATTCCCATAGGCCCTGCGTATTCAGGCCCAATACGTTGTTGTATTCCGGCGGATATTTCCCTTTCTAACCACACTATTACGAGTACACCTAGAGTAATCCCCAATACAAGACTCAAAATAGGTACAAGCATCCATATGATTCCATAGACCTCTTTCAAGGATTGCAATCCGGAAAAAGAATTCATATCTTGTACTGCGGTTGTATCAATTATCATTTCAACGATCTACTTCTCCCATAATGATATCTATGCTACCTAGTATCGTCATAATATCAGCCAATTTCATTCTTTTAACTAACTGAGGAAGAATTTGCAAATTGATAAAACCAGGCGGGCGGATTTTCCATCTCCAAGGAAAACCACTTTGATCTCCTATTAAAAAAATTCCCAATTCTCCTTTTGGAGCTTCAACGCGTACATAAAGTTCTTGCTTCGGCAATTCAAAAGTGGGAGAAGGTTTTTTACTAATGAATCGATATTCAAAACCGTCCCATTCTGGATCCTTTTCTCTATCAAAGCATCGTATTTCCAAATTTTCATAAGGCCCCCCCGGAATTCCTTCCAGAGCCTGCTGAATAATTTTGATAGATTCCGTCATTTCACTCATTCGGACTAAATAACGAGCTAATGAATCCCCTTCTTTTTGCCACCGGATTTCCCAATCCAACTCGCCGTAACATTCATAACGATCAACTTTACGAAGATCCCATTCTATTCCGGAAGCTCGGAGCATTGGTCCTGATAAACCCCAATTTATTGCTTCTTCCCCGCCAATAATGCCCACCCCCTCAACTCGTTCTAAAAAAATAGGATTCCGCGTAATAAGTTTTTGATATTCCGAAACTGCTGTTAAAAAATAATCACAGAAATCCAAACATTTATCTATCCATCCATACGGTAGATCGGCCGCCACTCCTCCGATACGAAAATAATTATGCATCATTCTCATACCGGTGGCAGCTTCAAATAGATCATATACTAATTCTCTTTCTCTGAAAATGTAGAAAAAGGGAGTCTGTGCACCAATATCCGCCATAAAAGGGCCAAGCCATAAGAGATGAGAAGCTATACGACTCAACTCTAACATAATTATTCTGATATAACTTGCTCTTTTAGGTACTTGAATATTCCCCAACTGTTCGGGTCCATTTATGGTTATTGCTTCTGTGAACATAGTCGCTAAATAATCCCACCGTGTTACATAAGGCAGATATTGTATAACAGTTCGGTTTTCCGCAATTTTTTCCATCCCTCGGTGTAAATAACCCAATATTGGCTCACAATCAATAACATCTTCACCGTCTAGAGTAAGGATGAGCCGAAGAACACCATGCATTGATGGGTGGTGAGGTCCCATATTGACTATCATGAGGTCTTTTCTTGTCGTTGTTACATTCATAGGTTATTCCTCAATTCTTTCTTTCATGAATTGCTTAAAACAAAAAAAATTTCATCAAAATTCAAGATCTAAGAAATGAAATAATTCAAGTTCTTGTTCAAATTAACGAGTTGTTAATTCTCGGATATCTAGCTGACTAATTAATTCTGTATAACGGACTTTGTCTTTCTTTGACAAATAAGACAGCAGGCGTTGTCGTTTTCCCAGGATTTTACGTAGACCCCTCTGGGATAAAAAGTCTTTTCTGTGGAATTCCAAATGGGAAGTAAGTCTTCGTATCTTATTGGTGAAGCTAACTACTTGAAATTCAACAGACCCCCTGTTTTCTTCTTGTGAAATAACGGAAATGAATGCATTTTTTACCATAAAAAAATATTCTATCGTCCTTTTTTCTTTTTGAACTAAATGAATTTTACCAATCAGTAAGAATAATGCTAGTCATTTTTTTTTTATATATATATAAGAATCTAATTTCTTTAGGAACTCCGAATTTTCTCAACTTATGAAATCATTTTATCAAATAAAGTTCATCAATCCAATTTACGAGTTGGTTGAAATAGTAATCTGAAAGCATGGTATATTTTGACACTCAAAACACAGAAAATAAAAAGAAACAAAAGAAAAGAAAAAATACGATTCTGTTCATTTATTTATAGATCTAATCGATAGTGGTCTGTGCATTGGATTTCCATTCCGATACCGGAATGGAAATCCAATGCATCTCGTTGTTTCAGATATAAAAAAGGGTATCCTTAACGAATTTTCAATCGCGGATACATACGTATCCTTAGCATACTGAAACGGCTCCCATTCTGCGCATTAAACCAATATCGATTCATACAAGCTAAATCTTCTAATCGATAATTAGGCCAAAGAAATGATTTTATTAGTTTCTTTTTCTTTTTTTCGCTGTTATCCACAACTTCACCACAGTTTTTTACGTATTTCCAAAATACTGGATTTTTATAGATACGATTTTTTCTTTTTCCCCTTCTCGAATAGAAAGAAATTAGAATTCGCAATTCTCTACGCCGTTTGGTGGATAAAATAGTTTCAGGAACAAACAAATCAGAATCACTTTTGTGCATAGTTTCCGCATTGGTCTTAGGCATAAAAAAATTTCTTCGGGCTCTGTATTTTTCAGTAAGTTCGAAACTATCATTATGATCGTAGGGATCAAGCTGCTCAACCAAGGAAATCTTTATCAGTTGATAGATCAAAAATGATGCGTCCTGATTTTGTCTAGATATACGAAGTGGTTCGATACTGAATATTCCGTGGGTAAGCATAATGGTCGCAAGACTATTGTTTCTTGTCGAAAACTCCATTTTCAGTCTTTCCCTTTTGATAGAGCTTAGCAAATTTCTTTGCAGCCTTTTCTCATCTGTAATTTTCTGGATTCTACTCAATTCGTAGGCATTCAATTTGAGTTCGTCCAATCGGTCCTCCTCATCGTCCTCAGCATCATCCTCCGGCAATATCACTTGAAAATTACGGATATCCCCGCTTTTTGGGTATTCCGCGATGGGCCGTTGCCATTTGTCTGATCCAAAGGCTGTGTAAGGAATTTTGTTTTCTTGTACTTGTACTTTTCTTTTTCTTCTTTTTCTCGCTTTTTTGTCTTCTTCTTCCATTCTCGCTATATTCTTCGCTCTTTGTTTTTTTAGTTTCTCTATATTCTTCGCTACATTCTTCGCTACTTTGTTTTTTAGTTTCTCTATATTCTTCGCTACTTTTTTTTTTAGTTTCTCTTTTTTTCTCTCTTTTTTTCTCTTTTCTTTCTCTATTTTTTCTTCTTCAGTCTCTATTTTTTTTTTTTCATTCTCTCTTTTTTTTTTTGCATTCTCTATTTTCTCTTTTTTTCTCTTTTCTTTCTCTATTTTTCTCTTTTGTTTCTCTATTTCTTTTTGTTTTTTTTTCTCTATTAGTTGCGCTATTCGTTTATTTTTTCTCTCTTTTTGCTCTCTTTTTTGTTTTAAACTCGCTACAAGTGCATCCCAAATTCTCGCTTTCGCTTGCGCGTGCAATTCTTGGTTTGTATCCTTTGGACTGTTTTTTTTTTCAAGAAAAAAATCGATAAGATTTTGAATAGCATTTTCATTTTCATTTTGAATAACATTTTGCCTTCCATCTTCAATAGGATCTTGAATAAGATTTGGATTTTCTTCTTGATTTTCAAAAATTAAATTTTCAAAAAGTAAATTTTTTGATAGGATCCACGGTTTTACTTGATACCTAAGATCCAGTTTGAGCAACTCCGAGAAGAAGAACCAACCTTTCAGATCCGAGATGCACCTATTTGGTAGTTCTGTATTCATTCCCCGCCAATCAAAAAGTGGGTTTTGTTTTTTAGTTCTTTGAGAATTTTGAAAAGTCCAAAAAACCCCAGGCTTAATACTGGTATTACCATTTGCCGCGGTCCAGTACTTAACAGCATTACCACTATTTGTCGCGGTCCACATCTTAACAAACCGGTCTTTGTCTTTATCGTTTCCACCAATTAAACTACCAGGGAAAAGTCTCCAAGGAACATATTTGCGGTCTGGAAACGTATACAGATCCAGAAGATCATTTTGTACTAAAAACTGATTGCTAAGAGCAATACCTTCTGGACTATCAACTAAATTCACTTTCCGTCTATTGTAATTGTAAGAATTTTTTTGTTTATTATTTATACATACATACTTATCTTCGGAATTAATAGATTGATAGGAAAAAAGGTCATAGCTATAGGATTTTATAGAGTTCTTAATATCCCCGGCCCTTTGACCTAGGTAAGTCTCGACTACATTTTCTTCATCGTCTAATGAATTTGCTTCAAAGAATTGTTTTCGTTTTTCATTAGAATACCTTTTATTTAAGTCTGTATTTTCGTCCATACGTTCTTGATTGACTTTAGTTCGCCATTTTTGGGGGCTTAAGCTATTCCATATAATGGGAGATACGCTATATTGATGCTGAGCCTTTAACCAGTTTTTCCATTGATTTTTGCCGGAATTCAAACTATTTTTATGTTTTAATTTCGAATGAAAGAGTTCTTGTGCTTCAAAATAATCCTTTAGTTCTTTCTTAAGAAAACGGGATGTTCCGTCATATTGAAGAACATATCTTAACTTATCTAAGTGAATAAGTTGGGTTTGTTGGGTTTGGTATAATTTGTAAAATACATATGCTTGGGACATAGAGGATAAGTCCGAAGTATCTGTTGCCTTCTTTCTCTTATACTTATAGCCATTCCAAGTATCCCCAAGCTTAATATCATTCTCAGAAATCCTAATATCTTTATCATAAAGCGACTCTTTAAAAATCGAAATAAAGGGATTTTTTTTTTTCTTTGTTTTATACACTGTTTCTTTATTTGTTTCAGTCTTGCCAATGCCAATGGATTTTTCAATCATTTTTTTTGAAAATTCAAAAAAACGTTGTGGATGGATCTTGCGAATAGAAATGGCACGTTCAAGGGGATTGAGGTATATCCTTTTAATATTGCGGGATATCCTTTTAATGAAAAATAGTAGAACATAATAGGATTTTCGGATTCTTAGAAAATAAAATTTGTGTCGGCGAGACTTTATTCTTTCTAATTTCTTTAAAATATTTTTTTTTGCTTGTACGAGTTTATCAGGAGAATCGGGTTTAGGAGTGAAAACTATTTTCTTTCTTTCTTTTGTAACTTTATCTATCTCATCCCAGACTGCTCTTAGTTCATTATCCAGATCCGACGGTTCTTTTTCTGGATCCGCCACTTTTTCTTCTGGTAATGAATCATCTTTCAAAGCTCTAACTGGACCTTGCAACAACGATTCGCTAATCCTAGGATTCCTACTCATTCTAAAATCTTGTTCGTTTTTAAGATTATCTATGTCTTTTTGAGAACGAGTGAACTCCGGGGTTTCTCTTCCTCCAGATAATGCAATTGGGTGTCTTTTTAAACGAGCTCTTTTTAGAAATAGAAAGCTTTTGATGAACCATTTTTTTGTTTTTTTTAAGACGTTTCGAAAACGTTTGCTTAGAATTATAGAATGTTTCTTTTCAAATTGGCGAATTTTCTTTTTGAGTTCGTTTCTAATGGGATTAAAAAAGACTCCCCAATCCGGGGTTATTAGATCACCGAAAGGACGGTCGGTTAAGATCCCAAAACTTGTTAAAAAACGAACCCCCCGGTCCCCTTCGAATTGCGCTTTGCCTTTCTTCGGACCTTTTTCTTTCTTCGGATCTTTTTGAAAAAAGAATCGTCTGTACCAAGGTTCTTTCTTCGGACCTTTTTCTTTCTTCGGACCTTTTTCTTTCTTCGGACCTTTTTCTTTCTTCGGACCTTTTTCTTTCTTCGGACCTTTTTCTTTCTTCGGACCTTTTTCTTTCTTCGGACCTTTTTCTTTCTTCGGACCTTTTTCTTTCTTCGGATCTTTTTGAATGAATCGGGTCTTAAATCTGTACCAAGGTTCTTTCTTCGGACCTTTTTCTTTCTTCGGATCTTTTTCTTTCTTCGGATCTTTTTGAATGGATCGCGTCTTAGATCTGTACCAAGGTTTAAGGTAAAAAGGGTTGGTGACCAGTATCTGAATACCGTCATCGGCCCAGTCTGGTGGGAATTGGTCGAAGGCGATTTTTTCTGAGACTTTCATACCATTATAGGTGCATATAGCATACCTTTCTCTCTTCAAACGGGCGAAGTCTATTTTCCACTCGGTAGCTTGCAATAATAACATACGGGCTATATTTTTCCCTATTATGAATGCAGGGAATACAACCTTTTTTCTAAGAAAAATATGCAGTAATAATATGAAAGTTCTTATGACTTGACCATAGTCAATGTTCTCCCACATTTCCGTTACATTCTCAATTCGTATATCATCCTCGACGTCTTCGTAGGATTGCCCGTCTTCGGCCCCCGCCTGTTTCAGCATTTCCCTCGTCTCAGCCACAATCGACTTCGTATCCGGAATCATCACTTTAAATTCATCTTTCTCGTTATCGTCATCGTCATCCACTATTTTTTCCCCTTTTATCCGGGTTTCATAAAAGAATTTCACCTGCACGGCTAAGTTAACCAAACCATCCAAAAAAGTGCGGGGGCCCAAAGCGAAAAGCGGGGAGCGTGCATTTACTTGAGTTGTGCGACAAACGTATGCTTTACGTCTGTCCTGACGCGCGGATCCCTTGATTAGGCCTCGACGAAAATCGGACATATGGCCTAAAAAACGTATCGCATATGTTTTTCGATGCCGCACAAAATTACCCTGCTCATCTATCAACGGCTTCCGTTTTTTCGAATCCTTCTCAGTAAACACCGCTACACGTTTGAATGGGAGTATTCGAATCTCATGATCCGAGAACTGAGTCTCTCCCTCGGCTCCCTCCACTTGTTCCAACTCGTCGATTAATTGGTATGACCATCGAGGAACTTTTTTATTGATTTCTTCTTCTAGTTCAATAACTGCTTTTTTATTTCTTTGGGGCTCCGTTACAAAAGCATGAAAAAGAATGTCATCAAAAGATGGCGGGCTATAGCTATAGCCTGTGGCGAATGAATACTTTTCGATTGTGGCTGCGTCGAATCTGATTCCGTGTGGGTTGATTTCGGTTTTTGGGGTTGCGCCGAATTTGACTCCTTGTGGGTAGCTTTCGTTTTGTTTTCTTTTGATTTCGTTTACTTTTCTTTTGATTTCGTTTACTTTTCTTTTGATTTCTTTTTGTTTGCTTTTGATTTCGTTTTGTTTGCTTTTGACTTTTTTTTGTTTGCTTTTGGAAATTTTTTTCTTTTTTTTTGGTACTGCAGGGCCATTAATTCTATTTACTAACGTTTTCACGAAGGGATAATCTCTCTCGTTAACAAAAAGTAGGTGAAGCTTATTTACCGGGTTTTTCATCCTGCTTAGTAGGGCTATGGCATTTTTTTGTTCCCGCAAGTCATCATCATTCTTCTTTCGGAGCGTTGCCATTGTAATATTATTCTTTAAGAAAACAACCTTTATCAAATCGCTTGTCTTCCTTCCGCCATCGTCGACTTCAGGGTCGCTTTTTCCACGAAGCGCTCCGGTCAAAAAAGGATCGGCTATTTCAGGCAAGTATTCTTTTTCAGGCAAGTTTTCTTTTTTAGTTTTAGTTTTATAATTACACAACCTTTTCCTTGTTTCGAGGACATTTAGCAGACTTTTTTTTTTATCTAAAGTTTTAATTCGATTTTGAAATTCTGTACTCAGGCTGTTCTTTTTTTTTTTATTGCGAGAAATCCACTGTCTATAACTCCCAGGAGCAGACCACCTAAGAGCCCGCCATTTAGCTTTAGCATAGATTCGTGGGAACCTCGAAGCCATTTTTCTTTGTATCATTTCCCAGAAAGTTGCCAAACTGGGTGGATATGTAAAACATATTCGTTGTTTTCCATCGCTTCGGCATGCATAAAAAAAATATTGTGACATCTCATTTTTGACAGCCTTTTCAACGCCAGCACACGTTTTTATATATCGTAATGGACGGAGTGGTTTTTGCGGGTCAAAAAGAGAAGTGATAATAGGGATTTCAAACGAGAATAAATCGTTCTTTTCTTTCAATATTGATATTTTTTTTTTCAATATTGATATTTTTTTTTTCAATATTGATATTTTTTCTTTCAATATTAATAACTTCGGATTCTCTTCCCTTTCTTCCGAAGGAGAAATAGGCGAAGGAGAAATAAGTTCTTCGGGGAATCCCTCTTGTTTCTCTTGCACCCCCTCTTCCACATATCCTTCTTGCGCAGCAAGCATTCCCTTATATGCTTCCTGCATAGCTCGCGCAGCTTCGATTTCCATCTCTCTTCGCTGAGCTTCGATTAGCCAAAATGTGTATTGCACAACTTGCTCAGCTCGGATTCGCCTCGCTTTTTGCTCAGCTTGTATTTGCTTCTCGTCTTTCTGAGCTTGTATTTGATTCGCGTCTTTCGCAACTTGCTTTGCCAGATAGCTTTCTACCACACCTTGCTTGAATTCTTGCAGAGCTTGCCTTTGTGCTGCCCTTTGCGCTCTCCTTTCCGCTTCGAATTTTTTCGTTAGTCTTTTTTCAAGTTCCTTCTCTTCTCTGGCAGCTTGGGTTTCGTTCGATAGTTTTCTTTGAAGTTGTAATTTTTTGTCGGCCGGGTCTGCATACAAAAGGGGTGTTTGATCTAAATATAAAAGAAAGATAGCAAATAAGATAATACTAAAGAGGTGCTCCATATCCTGTCTGAATTTTGCTCCCACGTACACATTCTCAAATCCACGAAGTATCAACCTAGCATAAAAGCGAATGTTAATTTTTAGGCCGCTTATTAGCGAAGAACCCCTTATCCACCACCGTGCATCGTCTAATAACTTAGAATTCTTTATCCTAACTAATGCCGATTCAACCTGTTTCATGGCTAAAATCTCACGAATTAAACCAGCAACAAAAGAATTTCGCCATTTTTCGATAATGTACTTAGTCGCTGGAATAAGTACATTACATGTAATGTACTTCATTGTCTTCGATCTAATAACCTGAAGTAGCCAAACAAATACCAATCCAGCCCATTTCAGGACTAAAATATGACCAATTAACCAACCAACAAAGCTACTTAGGACAAATAACATCTTATTGTTGCATCGAAAGATATAAATGTAGCTTAATCGGGTTAACATTGGCCTTCCCAACAAGCTAAGGCTGAATAATTGAAAAAGCAAATTATTCAGGAATACCAATTGAAACCTACGATTCCGCATTGACTTAGTGAGCAATGGGAAAGCAAAACGCTGGTCCGGCCATTGACCGCTATTGCTGGATAAGTAATGAAAGAAAAAATACGGTGCAAGTAGTAAAAGGATTGTATGAGGTCTACCTAACGCTAGATGCAGAGGCCCATAAAGGATTGATATGAATATCAAAAGTTGTCCTGTAAAAAAACCTGCAGTTTCTGATGCCTTCTTTTCGATTGCGTCTGGATCGTCGTTCAAAAACCGTGGTCGGAGAAGGAACAGGTAAGAGGACCCGATGGAAAATGCGCTAATAAATCCATAATAGAGTCCGACCATAACGACGGAATTGCTTATCTTCATGCATACGTATACGAGATTAACCGGTAGAACGAGTTTAAAAATCATGACAAACCTCCTTGTTTGTTGTATTTTGTTATTTTTTTATCTTTTTGAAAGTAGAGTAGAATTACTTTTGAATTGAAAGTAGAGTAGAATTACTTTTGAATTGAAAGTAGAGTAGAATTACTTTTGATAAGAT